AACATTTCCATTTATTTATAAAAAGAGACGTCCCTTTTGAAGCCAGAATGCATTTTCTTTGATATCTAACATAATGCATGCAAGGTTCTTGAACCAACCAAAGGTTCACCTGACAATCCGTAACCTTAAGAAGGACACTCCCCAGACATTCTATTTTTCCATAGAAATAGATTCGTTCAAGAAGAACTCCAAAAGATGTTGATTGTAAATGAGAAGATTGGTTACGTAAAAATACGAAAATGGATTCGTATTCACATACATAAGAATTATATAAGAAAAAAAAGAATCTTTGATTTCGTTTTAAACCGGCTTTCTTTGGAGTACTAAGACTCCAATACTCGTTGAGAAAGAATCGTAAGAAATGCAAAGAAGGGGCATCTTTTACCCAATAGCGAAGGGTTTGCACCAAGATTTCTACATGGACAGGGTAGGGGATTAGGATATCTAACACAAAATCGAAATGTGAAAAATTGTCTTCAAAAAAGGGAAATATTGAATGAATGGATCGTAAATTCTGAGATTTGACTATCTTTTGCCTTTTCCCTTCTAGAGAAGATATTAATCGTAGAGAAAATGGAATTTCTACAATAAATGAAAACCCCTCCGATAGGATTTGAGAATACAAATCCTTGTTGCGGCCCCAAAATGGATTTTTCCTCAAATCATTCGTAGAAATAAGAAAGTGGTTCTGTTTATACATTCGAGTAATTAACCGTTTCACAATCAGTAAACTGGATTTATTATCAGAATCCCGATTTTCTGACAAAAAGGATCGACTCAAACTACGATCATGAGCAAATGCATAAATATATTCCTGAAAAATAAGCGGATATAGAAAGTCCTGTTGTCGAGATCTCTCTAACTGTAAATCTCTTTGGATTTCCTCCATTTGAAATTCGATTGGAATCAAAGGTAGTTTAGGGGGTTATCAAATGCTACATAGTACGATACAGTCAAAACGGAGTATTATTTATCTACTAAGAAAAAATACCTCGAACTTATCAACAGATTCTCTGCCCTTTCTTTTTTACATTTCATTTAGTCTATGTTATAGGATAAGAAGATGGTTAGAAATCTTTTATTTTTTAAACCTAATCGCTCTTTTGATTTCGGAAAAATTCGTTATCAATATACTGCTTCTTTTACACACACCTCCATTCCATAATATAGAATGCCAATAGTTAGGATTCAGTAAAAAAAGATAGAATCCACTCGTGGGAGAAGAAGCTCTTCCCGTATCAGGCACTAATCTACTTTTAACGTCTAATTAGATCGGGAAATTATTCCAATTTAAGAACAAAAGCTGGTTGCTTTTTCTTTATAAAAAAAATTGAAGCCCTGGGGCCATATCCATTTATTCATTCGACCCAACTTTCTTTTGTTCCATTCCAAGAATTTCAACAGGGTTTTCTACCGATCCTATAAAAATGAAATACGCTTGGAACTATCCATTGATACGACATGCTATTTTTTCCATCCATTCCCTTTCAGGATCAGTCGCGGTCTTCCAAACTTTTCCAATGGTATGGACGAATTTCTCGCTTCATCTATATGTGTAAAAGATTCTAGCCGCACTTAAAAGCCGAGTACTCTACCGTTGAGTTAGCAACCCGAATAAAAGAGAAATGAAAAAAAACAGATCATTTGAATTTGGTAAAAAAACCTATGGGACGGAAATAAATGGACCCCTTCTCACTTATCAAGATGAATTATATTTGTTCGATACACTGTTGTCAATATAAAAAAATGGTGAAATAAAGAATAAACTGAAATAAAGAATAAACTGGAATAAAGAAAAAGAAATTGCATTTTATTTGAAAAATAATAAAACGAATTTAACAATCCAATAATATTCAACCTCTATTAGCACTACATATCTAATCTACATATTGTATAGATAGATACAATAAAAAATATAAATGGAAGAAAAAATCGTTGCATAATAGATGGATTTCATCAATCTAAGTGGAATAAGTAAAGTAGATTTATTTCGGTTAGTGGAGTTCTAATGAAAACCGCACAATTGAAGAAAATGTCCCGATTTTTTATTTATCGTATCAAGTTTTTTCGTTCTAGACCGTCAGATTCAATGGAAGCAATGATAAATAGATACGAATAGAACAGAAAAAGGGGGGGGGGTAAAAAAAACAAGTATAGAAAAACTATAGAAAATTCTATACAAGTTGGTACCCCCCCTTGGTATTACTTTAATTTAATTTCGTTTGATTGGACGGAAGTTCCTTAAAAACTTCCGCTTTCTTTAAAAGATTATGAACAGTTACTGTGGGTTGAGCCCCTATTTCGAGGAAATATAGAATAGCAGGAACATTTAAATAAGTTTGGTTCTTTATTGGATCATAAAACCCCAGTGTTCTAAGGTCTTTTCCTTCTCTGCGAGATCGAACATCAATTGCAACAATTCGATAGACGGCTCATTGGGATAGATATAGATGAACAGGACCCCCCCTAGAACCGTAAAAGAAGTTTTCTCTTCGTACGGCTCGAGAAAAAATGATTGAATTCAAAGTTTTGTCTATGTATATATAAATTCGAATATTCTAATAAATCAATGACAAAAGAGCCTATAACATAGACTATACTATGATTTCAGTTTTTTTTATTTGCAGGAAGAAAATAAAAAAGAAACCATTCGTACTCATAACTCAAGTTAGATAATTTTCCAAGAAAATCTTTAGTCAATTTCATTTATTGAGCGGTCTTTACCCCGCTTTCTTTGTCTCGTTTAAAATTCGATTTAGATTCTTGAGTTTGATACAATTCTTGAGACTAGCAAGACAATTCAAACGGCATTTCCTTGTTTTTGGATCCTTATTTTTTGATTTTAAATCATTGGGTTTAGACATGACTTCGGTGCTTCTTTTCTTAATGCTTTCAAAATGGCAGCAACATACCCCTTGTTGATTAAAGAATCATACGGACAGTTGATTCCCCGTGATACACTTTGAATCCAAAAAGTTTGATCAATTGCAACAAGTTTTTTTTATTGCAAACTTGTTTGAATCGGATCCGTCATATTTGGACATATTATATGGAAGAAGATATATTTACGAAGTTGTTCGGATTGATTGACATTAACCCTAGATTCTTGACCCCGAAAAAGAACTGAATCCTTTTCTACTCGAGCTCCATCGTGAACTATTAACAACTCCCCCAAAAGGAAGGGTTCTAATGTAAAAACAATGTCGAGACAAGAGCACCTTCATCATTTATTACTAGATAAATGGAAAATGGTGGATGAAAAAATCCACAAAAGATCATGTCCTTCAAGTCGCACGTTGCTTTCTACCACATCGTTTCAAACGAAGTTTTACCATAACATTCCTCTTATTTGGAACTGAATTGATTCAATCGTGGAATCATGAATAGTCATTGGTTGAGTTGTACATAGCCGTCGTACTCTAGATCTTATATTTTCTATGTATGTGTAACTTCTATATAGGAGATATGTGTAATATGGGTAGTGGAATTATTTTTCTGAAAAAGTCTTAGCATGACAGCAGCTTTAACATAACTAAATCTATTTTTAGATAAAAAAATAGAATAAAAAAGTAGAAATCTATAAATATAAACAAATAACGTTTTGAATCTTCATCTTCAAGTGATTGATATAGAATAGATTCCACCTTTTCTACTTTTTGAATCCTAGAAATTCCATTATTGTGATTGAACTAAAACGACACGTACCATATAACCACAACCCTATAGATAAGCTAAACATTTCTTCATTTTAAATGGATTTTGGTTAACATATTTTCAATACTAATCTTTTCATAAAGTGCAAAAAAATAGGGGATTAAGATAAACCACCCCCCCGCCCCAATCATTTCATCGATTTCCAACTCTGCATTTGAACTAAATACGAAATACAAAAAAAAATGGATATGCTCTGGGACGGAAGGATTCGAACCTCCGAATAGCGGGACCAAAACCCGTTGCCTTACCACTTGGCCACGCCCCATTTCCATTTTAAATTCACACTAAAAAACAATAGTCTTGTTATTGATTTTTTGTCAACTCCAGTCCAAAGATCTATGATATCTATAGAATATACTGGTATTTAGGATTTTGATACATATTATCATAGATTATAGATATTATCTATCTATAATAGAATATAATTGAATTTATTGATCATTACATAGAATTCAATTAAGATATTGTATGAAAGTATGATTCCTTCTATTCTCCTTTGAGAATTGGAGGATTTTTTATTGGGTGGATTTCAAGAAAAAGAAAGAAGGATTTTTTGTATACCTTACCGACTTTCTTCCTTTTTCCGTATCTCAAAAACTCAATCAAATTGCAATTATCTCCAAGAAAAAAATGTCTGCTATGCTTAATACCGCAAGTTTGATCTGTATTAATTCTGCCCTTTATTTGAGTCCTTTTTTCTTCTTCGGCAAATTGCCTGAAGCCTATGCTTTTTTGAATCCAATCGTAGATATTATGCCAGTCATCCCTTTGTTTTTTTTGCTCTTAGCTTTTGTTTGGCAAGCTGCTGTAAGTTTTCGATGAAATCTTTAATAAAAATATCCTAGAAAATGAATGCATTATTTTTCGCGAAAAATTGCTAACAACTGCAAAAATAAGATAGTCTGAACCTTAGATTCGGACACTAAAATTATTGGATAGTAGCCAAAACTCTGGTTTACCCGTATTTCCTCATTTTAAATCCTTTATTCATTCCAGGGAAAGACCCTAACCCCATTAGGGTCTCCCACAACATCTAATTTGAATAGGAAAGTATTTTTTTACTGAAAAAAATACGATTTCTTGGTTTCAAAATAGGATATGTGGTAGAAAAATGGAAGATCTATTCTCTTTTTTTTTTTCAAAAAAACTATCTTGGAGATTGTGCAATGCTTACTCTGAAACTCTTTGTTTATACCGTAGTGATCTTTTTTGTCTCTCTCTTTATTTTTGGATTCCTATCTAATGATCCGGGACGAAATCCGGGACGTGAAGAATAAAATCTAAAG